CCATCCGAGGAATTTCTGTAAGTCCTCAAAACCGGATGATGTCGGAAAGAGTTTTTAGCCAAACATTAATTGGTCGTGTATTAGCAGACGATATATATATAGGCCCCCGATGCATTGCCATTCGAAATCAAGATATTGGGATTGGACTCGTCAATCGATTCATAACCTTTCGAACACAAGCAATATCTATTCGAACCCCCTTTACTTGTAGGAGTACCTCTTGGATCTGTCGATTATGTTATGGTCGGAGTCCCACTCATGGTGACCTGGTTGAATTGGGAGAAGCTGTAGGTATTATTTCGGGTCAATCCATCGGGGAACCGGGGACTCAACTAACATTAAGAACTTTTCATACCGGCGGAGTATTTACAGGGGGCATCGCAGAACATGTGCGAGCCCCTTCTAATGGAAAAATAAAATTCAATGAGGATTTAGTCCATCCCACACGTACACGGCACGGGCATCCTGCTTTTCTATGTGATATAGATTTGTATGTAATTATTGAGAGTGAAGATATTATGCATAAGGTGACTATTCCACCAAAAAGCTTTCTTTTAGTTCAAAATGATCAATATGTAGAATCAGAACAAGTGATTGCTGAGATTCGGGCGGGAACATACACTTTGAATTTTAAGGAGAGGGTTCGAAAACATATTTATTCTGACTCAGAGGGAGAAATGCACTGGAGTACCGACGTGTACCATGCACCCGAATTTCAATATAGTAATGTCCGGCTCTTACCAAAAACAAGTCATTTATGGATATTATCAGGAGGTTCGTGCAGATCCGGTGTAGTTTCTTTTTCACTCCACAAGGATCAAGATCAACTGAACATCCATTCTCATTCTGTCGAACGAAGATATATTTCTAGCCTCTCAGTGAATAATGATCAAGTGAGACACCAATTAGTTAGGTCAGATTTTTCTCATAAAAAAGAAGATGGTATTTTTGATTATTCGGGATTTAATCGAATCACAGGTATTGGTCATTGTAATCTCATACATCCTGCAATTCTCCACAAGAATTCTGATTTATTGGCAAAAAGGCGAAGAAATCAATTTCTCATTCCGTTCCAATCCATTCAAGAACAAGAGAAAGAACTAATGCCCCATTCAGGTATCTCGATTGAAATACCCATAAAGGGTATTTTCCGTAAAAATAGTATTCTTGCTTATTTTGATGATCCTCGATACAGAAGAAAGAATTCAGGAATTACTAAATATGGGACTATAGGGGCGCATTCAATCGTCAAAAAAGAGGACTTGATTGAGTATCGAGGAGTCAAAAAAATTAAGCCAAAATTTCAAATGAAAATTGATCGCTTTTTTTTCATTCCCGAGGAAGTGCATATTTTACCCGAATCTTCTTACGTAATGGTACGGAATAATAGTATCATTGGAGTAGATACCCGAATCGCTTTAAATAGAAGAAGCCAAGTGGGCGGATTGGTCCGAGTGGAGAAAAAAAAAGGGGGGATTGAACTAAAAATTTTTTCTGGGGATATCCATTTTCCTGGGGAAACGGATAAGATATCCCGACACAGTGGCATCTTGATACCGCCGGAAACGGGAAAAAAAGAACTTAAGGAATCCACCCGGGAATCAAAAAAATTGAAAAAATGGATCTATGTCCAACGGATCACACCTACCAAGAAAAAGCATTTTGTTTTGGTTCGACCCGTAGTCACATATGAAATAGCGAACGGTATCAATTTAGCAACACTCTTCCCCCAGGATCCGCTGCGGGAAAAGGATAATATGCACCTTCGAGTTGTCAATTATATCCTTTATGGAAAGGGCAAACCCTTTCGGGGTATTTCTGACACAAGTATTCAATTAGTTCGAACTTGTTTAGTCTTGAATTGGGACCAAGACAAAAAAAGTTCTTCCGTCGAAGAGGTCTGTGCTTCCTTTGTTGAAGTAAGTACAAATGGTATGATTCGAGATTTCCTAAGAATCGACTTAGTGCAATCCCATATTTCGTATATCAGAAAAAGGAATGCTCCGTCAAGTCCAGGATTGATCTCTGATAATGGTCCAGATCGCACCAATATAAATCCGTTTTACTCCATTTATTTCAAGGCAAGGGTTCAACAATCACTTAGCAAAAATCAAGGAACTATTCATACCTTGTTGAATAGAAATAAGGAATGCCAATCTTTGATAATTTTGTCATCATCTAATTGTTTTCGAATGGGTCCATTCAACGATATCAAATATCATAATGTGATAAAGCAATCAATTCACATTCAAAAAGATCCTCTAATTCCAATTAGGAATTCGTTGGGACCCTTAGGAACAGTCCTTCAAATTGCGAATTTTTATTCATTTTACTATTTAATAACTTATAATCCGATTTCGGTAACTAACTATTTGAAACTTGATAATTTAAAACAGACTTTTCAAGTACGTAAATTTTATTTAATGGATGAAAACGAGAGAATTTATAATCCTGATCCAGACAGTAAGATTGTTTTGAATCCATTTAATTTGAATTGGTATTTTATCCATCATAATTATTGTGAGGAAATGTCCACAATAATGAGTCTTGGGCAGTTTATTTGTGAAAATATATGTATAGCCACAAATGGACCACACCTCAAATCAGGTCAAGTTTTAATTGTTCAAGCTGGCTCTGTAGTAATAAGATCAGCTAAGCCTTATTTGGCTACTCCAGGAGCAACTGTTCATGGGCATTATGGAGAAATCCTTTATGAAGGAGATACATTAATTACATTTATATATGAAAAATCAAGATCTGGTGATATAACGCAGGGTCTTCCAAAAGTAGAACAAGTGTTAGAAGTGCGTTCGATTGATTCAATATCGATGAACCTAGAAAAAAGAGTTGAGGGTTGGAACGCGCGTATAACAAGAATTCTTGGGATTCCTTGGGGATTCTTAATTGGTGCTGAGCTAACTATAGTGCAAAGTCGTATCTCTTTGGTTAATAAGATCCAAAAGGTTTATCGATCCCAGGGGGTCCAAATCCATAATAGACATATCGAAATTATTGTACGTCAAATAACATCAAAAGTGTTGGTTTCAGAAGATGGAATGTCTAATATTTTTTTACCCGGCGAACTTATTGGATTGTTACGAGCGGAGCGAACGGGGCGTGCTTTGGAAGAAGCGATCTGTTATCGAGCCATATTATTGGGAATAACGAGAGCATCTCTGAATACTCAAAGTTTTATATCTGAAGCAAGTTTTCAAGAAACCGCTCGGGTTTTAGCAAAAGCAGCTCTCCGGGGTCGTATCGACTGGTTGAAAGGCCTGAAAGAGAACGTTGTTCTGGGGGGGATGATACCCGTTGGTACCGGATTCAAAGCATTAGTGCACTGTTCACGGCAGCATAACAATATTCTTTTGGAAACAAAAAAAAAAAGAATTTATTCGGGGGGGGGATGATAGATATTTTCTTACACCACAGAGAATTATTAGACTTTTGCATTTCAAAGACTTTACATGATACATCAGAACAATCATTTAGAGGATTTAATGAGTCCTAAGGAGCGGATTCTCTTAACTATTTTTGATCCTTTGATTTCTTAATAGTAAGAAAAGAAAGATAATAACGAATAGAAAGTAATGAGTGGCCTGGATTGTGTATCAATGGCCAATCTCTGGTAAAAGAGAAGGTTCCATTGGAACAATTATTTATTTCAGGGCACCTCGTCTCTTTTTTTTTATCAAATCTTTTTTTGATAAAAAAAAAGATTTGATAAAAAAAAAGAGGAAGTATGGGGAGAAATGGCAAGAAGATAGTGGAATATCAATTTTGAAGAGATGATGGAAGCAGGAATTCCTTTTGGTCATGGTACTAGGAAATGGAATCCTAGAATGTCACCTTATATCTCAGCAAAACATAAAGGGATTCATATTCCAAATCTGACAAGAACTGCTCGTTTTTTATCAGAAGCTTGTTATAAAGCAGCGGATTTAGTAGCACGAGCTGCAATAAGAACCCGGTGTCATTATATTATATTAATAAAAAAAGGCTCGGTGGTATGTTAACGAATTGGTCCACTACAGAAACGAGACTTCATAAGTTCAGGGATTTGAGAGCGGAACAAAAGGCGGGGAGACTCAACCGTCTTCTAAAAGCAGCTATCCTGAAGAGACAATTATCACGCTTGCAAACGTATCCGGGCGGGATTCAATATATGACGGGGGTACCGGATATTGTAATCGTCGTTGATCAGCAAGAAGAATATACGGCTCTTCGAGAATGTATCGCTTTGGGAATTCCAACAATTTGTTTAATCGATACAAATTGTGACCCCGATCTCGCAGATATTTCGATTCCAGCAAACGATAACGCTATAGCTTCAATCCGATTAATTCTTAATAAATTTGTATTTGCATTTTGTGAGGGTCGTTCTAGCTATATACGAAATCCTTGATTAATAATAAGATAAATAAATTTTTTTGGTAACTACATGGATTTTTGGAATCGGTTACTCTTCTTGAATCGCATAAAAGAAAAGAAATTCAAAAAAACCGTGGATATTATGTGATTAGCGGGTATTCAAAACGGATAATTCTAATTAAAGTATACAAGTCGAAAGGGAGAGGGTTGAATCAAAATAATTCTTTTTAAAGTTCTATTTCGGTTAGAGGGCAATATGAATGTTATATCGTGTTCCAGTAACACACTAAAAGGGTTATACGATATATCCGGTGTGGAAGTAGGCCAACATTTCTATTGGCAAATAGGAGGTTTACAAGTCCATGCCCAAGTACTTATTACTTCTTGGGTTGTAATTGCTATCTTATTAGGTTCAGCCCTTATAGCTGTTCGGAATCCACAAACTATTCCGACTGCCGGTCAAAATTTCTTCGAATATGTCCTTGAATTTATTCGAGACGTGAGCAAAACTCAGATTGGAGAAGAATATGGTCCATGGGTTCCCTTTATTGGAACTATGTTTCTATTTATTTTTGTTTCGAATTGGTCCGGTGCTCTTTTACCTTGGAAAATAATACAGTTACCCCATGGGGAGTTAGCTGCACCTACGAATGATATCAATACTACCGTTGCTTTAGCCTTGCTCACGTCAGTAGCATATTTCTATGCAGGTCTTTCTAAAAAGGGATTAGGTTATTTCAGTAAATACATTCAACCGACTCCAATTCTTTTACCCATTAACATTTTAGAAGATTTCACAAAACCTTTATCACTTAGCTTTCGACTTTTCGGGAATATATTAGCTGATGAATTAGTAGTTGTTGTTCTTGTTTCTTTAGTACCTTTAGTGGTTCCTATACCTGTGATGTTCCTTGGATTATTTACAAGCGGTATTCAAGCTCTTATTTTTGCAACTTTAGCGGCGGCTTATATAGGCGAATCTATGGAGGGCCATCATTGACTAGTTTTCGAAATAGTCTCTTTTTTTTTTTAGCTTAGAATAACGCGGTGTATGCGTAACTAAAGATAATCCACTTAGGAAACATCAATATACAAATAGAAATAGACAAATACGGGATATACGACCAAGAGTCATAGAAAAAAAATTCAGATATTGGGGAATTGTAAAAAAGGAAAGAGATCAAAAAGATCTTTTTCCTAAAATTCATGTTTGGCTTTATTATATCATACTCCTGCCAATGAATATTATCATTCTATTGTTTTGTTCATTCAATTCAAATATAAGGAGTCATTATTTGAATAAAAATTCTTAATATAAAAATGATTATAGTATCATAGTATCACAATTTACACGGTGTGTGATTAAAAAAAAAAAGAAAAAGAAAGATGCTTTCTAGAATGATTCCCATTTCAGTTGATTTTATTCAATTCAACGATTGACCAAAAGAAAATATTAATAAATAATTAAATAATTAAAGTGAATGACCTTACCGGAATAAAATACTTCTGTTTATTTCTATGCAACGATTCGCCAAACGAGATTCATAAAAAATGGGTTGATTGGGAAAGGGGAACAGAATTGGGTATATGGGATCTAATGACTCTAAGCCAACTCTTGTGTATGGTTCCAAGAATGATTCTAGAATACGATTGACTTTAAGATACGAATAGTTTGAATCTAAGATATGAAGATATGAATAGTTGGTTTACGTTATGGAAGAAAGACATGTATATATGATATTAGATATTGATAGTTATATATCAACTAAAGATATATCTAATCCGCCCTACTATTGTGAACTTAGATAGAGATTCCAATAGAAATTCTTCGGTTTCGTCTTTGCCTGTGAATTGAATGTGAATGAATAAAGCGATGAAATAAAGAAAACTAACGAACGAAGAATTAAAAAAGGGTTTGGAAAGAAGAAATGGAAGAACAAAAGTCGTATGGATTCACAAAAATCCTGTGGATCGGAACTAAAAAAGAGATATCGAAGTAGCTTTTATGGTTTAATACTAATATTATTATTACTTCAATTCCAAGTTCTTAGTTATTTCGACTGGATGAATCTTAGCGATGGAATAATTAAGTCATAATTCATTGGACGATTGTATCATTAACTATTTCTTTATTTTAGTGCGAGGAACTTATCATGAATCCACTGATTTCTGCCGCTTCTGTTATTGCCGCTGGGTTGGCCGTCGGGCTTGCTTCTATTGGACCTGGAGTAGGTCAAGGTACTGCTGCGGGTCAAGCTGTAGAAGGTATCGCGAGACAACCCGAGGCGGAGGGAAAAATACGAGGTACTTTATTGCTTAGTCTGGCTTTTATGGAAGCTTTAACAATTTATGGACTGGTTGTAGCATTAGCGCTTTTATTTGCGAATCCCTTTGTTTAATCCTATAAATATGCAAATTACGTATTTTTTTTTAGTCTATCTAAAAGAGGAGATAATATGAAAAATATAACCGATTCTTTCGTTTCCTTGGTTCGCTGGTCATTTGCCGGGAGTTTCGGGTTTAATACCGATATTTTAGCAACAAATCCAATAAATCTAAGTGTAGTCCTTGGTGTATTGATCTTTTTTGGAAAGGGAGTGCGTGCGAGTTGTTTATTTCAAGAATAGGCTGGATCCAACCAGCTGTACTTTTTTCATTATAACTAGATCGAAAAAGGTGCACGATTCCGCGAATTACTTCTGAATCAATTTCAAATCATATTTAAGAACCATAGCATTTCGTGATTCATTGGTAAATCCACTTTGATTCTCTATCAACCAAACCAATAGTGTGGGGTCATTAACATGGTTAAAGCTAAACAAAACTGTTTGAAGTCCAGACACAGCATGGTACTCTTTCTACTACTATATTAATATAGAATAGAAATGTTTGCAAAATGAATAATTGAAATTTGTTTTTTTTCGATATAAAACACTCATGTCGATAAAATTATTTTAGCCTTTTCTTTTATTGGAATGAAAAATATTTGAAATATTTCAATCAACCGCTTTTTATGCTGAATCGGTGACCTGTGTATAATATAAAGTAAGAAGAATTCTTTGGATTTGACGAAAAAAAGAAACAACTTTGCTGACAATTCAATATTTTTGTTTTGTTCCGTCAGAAGAG